TTAATTGGTCACATTTTATTCATGAAATGGGTTGGATTGGTATTATTCTGGATACGGCAAAATAATTCGATTCGATCTAATAAGTACCTTGTGTCAGAATTGAGAAATTCTATGGCTCGAATCTTTAGTATTCTCTTATTTATCACCTGTGTCTACTATTTAGGCAGAATGCCGTCGCCTATTGTCACTAAGAAACTGAAAGAAACCTCAGAAACGGAAGAAAGGGGAGAAAGAAAGGAAGAAAGCGATGTAGAAACAACTTACGAAACGAAGAAGACTAAACAGGAACAAGAGGGATCCACCGAAGAAGACAAAGATAGCCCAGTTTACGAAGATTCTTATCTTGATACCCATCAAGATAATTGGGAATTGGGAAAACTTAAAGAAGAGAAAAATGAAAGGAAAAATTTCGACTTTGGAAAACCTCTTGATAAAAAAATAAAAAAATTAATAAAAAGATTGATACATAAGATAAGTATAAGAATAGATAAGACGAGACTCGCCCACTTCCCATATATTTATATTTGACCCCCTCCCCTATAAAGAAACTGGCAACGCCGACCCCATTTGTAATTCCATCAATTATATGTCTATCAAAAAACTGAATTAGTTCGGCTAATCTTCTTATACCCACAGTAAAAATTCTAGTATAAAAAATATCTATGTAACCACGATTATATGACCAATTGTATATCACATTTTTTATTTGGTCCAAATAAATTCTCTTGGGGTTTCTCTTTACAAATGAATTGGTTAAGTCCAAATTCTGGAGAGATGAATAAACAGATCCATATAAAATGGATGCTATAAATAACCCCAAAATGGCTATACTTACCGAAGAAACTGCATTTTTCAAAAAATCATACCAATCCGAGGAATCGTTTGAATTTGGATGGAAAAAATTTGTGGACGGAGTTAACAATTTCGATAATATATCAAAATCTATTACTCCTCGATCAAAATGAATTCCTATTGATCCAACGAATAAAGTAAATAGTACCAATACAAGCAGAGGAAATAACATAGTATTGTCCGACTCGTGAGGATAGGTATAAGTGTATTTATTTCTAAAGTAAGTACTAAAGTATCGTATCCCATTTCTTACATTATCATCAATTTGATATGTATCTTTTGAAAAAAAGGAGACCTTATTATTCATTATTGATAAAAGTAAATTTCTATTAATTGCTTTGGGTGCTTCTTTTCCCCATAAAGATATTGAATAGAAAGAACTATTTTTAGTGCTACTGTAATTTTGAAAATGAATGCGCAAATGTCCATCAAAGGTAAGTAAATACATCCGAAACATATAAAATGCGGTTAATCCTGCTGTGAAGGAAGCTATTATTGCGAAAGTTGGTGAATACAACCAACTATCATTAAGAATTTCGTCTTTGGACCAAAAACAAGCAAGAGGCGGAATACCACAAAGAGAGAGTGTACCTAATAAAAAAGTAATTCTTGTAATTGGAACATATTTGGTTAAACCACCCATAAGAACCATATTTTGACTTTTCTCTGGTGAATATCCAACAATGGGTTCCATTGAATGAATAATCGATCCGGATCCTAAAAACAATAAAGCTTTCGAATAGGCATGAGTGATCAAATGGAATAAAGCGGCTCGATAAGAACCTATACCTAGAGCTAACATAATATAACCCAATTGAGACATTGTAGAATAAGCTAAACTTCTTTTAATGTCTCTTTGAGCAAGAGCCAAAGTAGCTCCTAATAGTACTGTTATTACGCCTATTAAAGAAATGAGATTCATTATGTAAGGTATAACTAGGAAAAGAGGAAGAAGCCGAGCTACAAGGAAAATGCCCGCCGCTACCATAGTAGCAGCATGTATAAGAGCCGAAATGGGAGTGGGTCCTTCCATAGCATCAGGTAACCATATGTGAAGGGGGAATTGTGCGGATTTAGCAACTGCACCGACGAATAAAAAAGAAGCACACAGAGTAGCAAATAAAGAATTTGCTCCATTATTTTGAACCAAGTTATTAACTATTTCGAACAAATCCCGAAATTCTAAACTACCAGTTATCCAATAAAGTCCTAAAATTCCTAATAATAAACCAAAATCCCCTATACGATTGGTTACAAAAGCTTTTTGACAAGCACTTGCCGCAATTGGTCGTGTGAACCAAAAACCTATTAATAAATACGAACACATTCCTACAAGTTCCCAAAAAATATAAATTTGTATCAAATTGGAACTAGTAACTAATCCCAACATAGAAGTATTGAAAAAACTCATATAAGCAAAAAATCTCAAATATCCTTGATCGTGAGACATATAATTGTCACTATAAATAAGAACCATGATTCCAACGGTAGTAATTAATATTGACATAATAGAAGTAAGTGGATCGATCAAGTGTCCGAACTCTAAAGAAAAATCATTATTGATGGTCCAAGACCATAGATATTGATAGATCAAATTTCCATTTATTTGCTGAATAGACAGATTGGCCGAAAACGCCATAGCTATACTTAACATCAAAACACTCAGAAAAGCCCACATACGACGAATATTTTTTGTTGCTGTAGGAATAAGCAGAAGTCCAAATCCTATTAACATAGTAACTGGAAATGGAAGAAAAGGTATTATCCATGCATATTTATATGTATGTTCCATAAAAAAAAACAAATTTTCATTTTTTTTTTTTTTAATTGTTTCCGATTCACCAATTCTTATCTCTTTCCTTTCGAAAGGAACAATAAAAAAATCAACAAAAAAAGATATGAAAAACCTCAACTATTTTGTTTGATTTTTAATTATTCTGACTTTTCTCAGATATTGGAAATATTCAAAAAGTTACAATTTGTTGGTCAAATGATATGACCAACAAATAGCTAGGTAAGAGTAATTACTTAGTTATTAACTTTATTAACTAAAGAAAGATATTTATTAAAATGGGAATATGAGATTTTGAATCAATCATTTTACGACTATACTATCATTCTATTCTGGCAATTTGTAACCATATCATATAGTAAGGAAAAAGGGTTATTATACCAAAACAGTACAATATGGATCGTAGTATGTATCAATAAATCGACTCAAAAAAAGGACCTAGTTATTGTAGTAAATTTTTTGTAGTAATTACCTAACTCATTGCGAAACTGATTAATTGGATTCCAATCGAATAAGAAAGTATCAGAAATCTTATAATTATAATACTCCTTACTTCGTATAGAACTGAAATAAAAAATAACTAAAAATGGAAGTTACCCTGCTCGGGTAATGGAATATTTTGTTTAACATAGTAACTACTAGTTGTAATTGAAGTTTGAACTTCAATTACAACTAATAGTTCTAAAAATTCCTTTTCAAATTCAAATTTTCCCACTTTTTCCTATTTTTTTCCAGTGTGTTATATATGTGACATGCATGTATATATTTATATAATATATACATAATATATTTGTATTGTATGTTATGAAAAAACTATTATCAACGGAATTAAGTATAGAAAATGACTAAAAAGAATGATCTATTTTGAGCAATACATGTCTTTCACATACAACAATAAAAATGAGTAACTCTTTTTTTTTGAATGGCAGTTCCCAAAAAGCGTACTTCTATGTCAAAAAAACGTATTCGTAGAAATATTTGGAAGAAAAAGGGATATTTAGCTGCAAGAAAAGCTTTTTCTTTAGCAAAGTCAGTTTCCACCGGAGATTCAAAAAGTTTTTTTGTGCGACAAACAAGTAATAAAATCTTGGAATAATCTGAATTTCCATGGCTCAAAGAACTTCCAATTTTGGAATATGAATAATTCCCATTAACTAATGTATTGAACTCCTCAAGATTGATTAGAACTAGCTGCTATGATATGTAGAATAAGAATTCTCTGTCTGCCGGTTCTAAGTATTATTATTTTATTATTTTCTTTTTTTATTCTAGTTTTTGTTAGAATCTATTTAATATTTAATTCGTGAAATGGTTTTTTTTATTACTTTTCTTTTCACAATAGAAAAATCTTTTTTCATTCGATTTTTCTATTGTGAAAAGAAAAGTAAATTGTGATACATATGAAATCCTATTTATTTAATTTTGTTCATTGAGAAAAAGAAATTTCTTTGGGGATTTGTTTTTCATTTCATTTATCTGATTTCACGGATTTAAAAAAAATAAAGAAAAAAAAATAGAAAAAGGGGACAATTCTGAGTTTCTATCTCGACCGAAAACAAAACTTTCGAGTCCCAACCGTTCCGGGAGAACTTACTATATAGATAGTACGTAAAGGGTGATTGTTATTGTTAAAACTGAACCTACGATGATACTAACTAAGGATTATTGAAAATTCAAAGAGAAATTTAAAGGAGCTCTTATTCATCAGTTCTAATGTTTCCTAAACCATATTGAATCCTTAAATCTAGATCTAGACGATTCAACACGAATTGACTATTATTATTTCAAGTAAGCCGCTATGGTGAAATCGGTAGACACGCTGCTCTTAGGAAGCAGTGCTAGAGCATCTCGGTTCGAGTCCGAGTGGCGGCATACTCTAAAAGAGACACAATGGATCCTATAATGTATTTAATTCCCGATTTCAATTGTGTAATGGGACCCCCTTTTATGATATTTGCGACTTTAGAACATATATTAACTCATCTCTCTTTTTCGATCATTTCAATTGTGATTACGATTCATTTGATGGCCCTATTAGTCCGCGAAATCATAGGGTTACGTGATTCGTCGGAAAAGGGAATGATAGCTACTTTTTTCTCTATAACAGGATTATTAGTTACTCGTTGGATTTCTTCGAGACATTTTCCATTAAGTAATTTATACGAGTCATTAATCTTCCTTTCGTGGAGTTTTTCCATTATTCATATGATTCCCAAGATATGGAATCATAAGAATGATTTAAGCGCAATAACCGCCCCAAGTGCCATTTTTTCCCAGGGTTTCGCCACATCGGGTCTTTCAAGTGAAATACATCAATCGGCAATATTAGTACCTGCTCTACAATCTCAGTGGTTAATGATGCACGTAAGTATGATGTTATTGAGCTATGCAGCTCTTTTATGCGGGTCGTTATTATCAGTCGCTTTTCTAGTCATTACATTTCGAAAAAACATCGATATTTTTTGTAAAAGCAAAAATTTCTTAATTAAGCCATTTTTCTTTGGCAAGATCGAATACTTGAATGAAAAAAGAAGTGTGTTTAAAAACACTTCTTTTCTTTCATTTCGAAATTATTACAAATATCAATTAACTCGGCGTTTGGATTATTGGAGTTATCGTGTCATTAGTTTAGGGTTTACCTTTTTAACCATAGGTATTCTTTCTGGAGCAGTATGGGCTAACGAGGCCTGGGGATCTTATTGGAATTGGGACCCCAAAGAAACTTGGGCATTTATTACTTGGACCATATTCGCGATTTATTCGCATACTAGAACAAATCAAAGTTTGCAAGGTACGAATTCGGCACTTGTGGCTTCTATAGGATTTCTTATAATTTGGATATGCTATTTTGGGATCAATCTATTAGGAATAGGTCTACATAGTTATGGTTCATTCACATTAACATCTAATTGAATAAACTCCACGAGGAATACATAAGAACATCGCCCCATATATAATGAATGATATATAATGAATGAAAGTTTGTGCGAGTTTTTGAGAACCATTTGAATGACTCCTTCATTCAAATGGTTCTCAAAAACTCGGGATACATCTCATTACAATTCTAATTCACTTTATTTTTTGCGTTGTACAGGGAATTAGTTCAAAAATATGAAATAAAATTCAAAAACTCTAAGACTTTGCTTTCTGTCTTATTAATGAAAACTATCTATGAAAATAATTAGATAGGATAGCTTGTACCTTCTCAACGGATAGCGATAGAACGAAATCAGGATAAATACCAATCCCTATTACAGGTAGAAAGATACAGATCGAAACAAATAGTTCTCGTGGTCCAGAATCCACAAAATTGGAGTTTGGAACATTGAATAATTTGTATCCATAGAACATCTGACGTAACATAGATAATAAATAAATAGGAGTTAATATCATTCCAATTGCCATTACAAAGGTAATTAGCATTTTGTGCATTAAAAGATATTTTGGACTGGTAATTATTCCAAAAAATACTACTGATTCTGCAACAAAACCACTCATTCCTGGCAATGCAAGAGAAGCCATCGAGAAACTACTAAACATGGTAAATATTTTTGGCATTGAGATGGATATTCCCCCCATTTCGTCGAGAGAAACAAGACGTATTCTATCACAACTCGTTCCTACCAAGAAAAAAAGTGCAGCACCAATAAATCCATGAGAGAGTATTTGTAAAATGGCTCCATTGAGTCCCATGTCGGTTATAGAACCAATTCCTATAATTATGAAACCCATGTGAGATACGGAAGAATAGGCTATTCTCTTTTTTAAATTGCGTTGACCGAGAGAGGTTGAAGCTGCATAGATTATTTGCATTGTCCCTACTATCACCAACCAGGGAGAAAATATGGAATGGGCGTGCGGTAATAATTCCATATTGATCCGAATCAATCCATATGCTCCCATTTTTAATAAGATTCCGGCTAGAAGCATACATGTACTGTAATGTGCTTCTCCATGGGTATCTGGTAGCCATGTATGTAGGGGTATAATCGGCAATTTGACAGCATAAGCAATAAGGAAGCCCAAATAGAATATTATTTCCAATGTCACAGGATATGACTGATTAGCTAATCTTTCAAAATCCAATGTTGGTTCATTGGAACCATATAAACCCATACCTAAAACTCCTATTAAGAGAAAAATGGAACCCCCCGCAGTGTACAAAATAAACTTTGTAGCCGAGTACAAACGTTTCTTTCCTCCCCACATGGATAAAAGTAAGTAAACAGGAATTAATTCTAATTCCCACATGATGAAAAAAAGTAAAAGGTCTCGAGAAGAAAATAATCCGATTTGACCACTGTACATTGCTAACATCAGGAAATAGAACAATCTCGAATTTCGAGTAACAGGCCAAGCTGCTAAAGTAGCTAAAGTAGTGATAAATCCTGTCAGTAAAATAGGTCCTATGGAAAGTCCATCGATTCCCAGTTTCCAGTGAAAATCAAAAATATTTATCCATTTAGAATCCTCTTCCAATTGAATTAATGGATCGTCCAATTGGAAATGATAACAGAACACATAGGTTGTTAGAAGGAGTTCTAATAAACATATACATATAGTATACCACCTAAATATCTTATTCCCCCTATGAGGGAGAAAGAAAATTGAGGAACCCGTGAATATCGGCAAAACTACAAGTATTGTTAACCAAGGGAAATAACTCGTGATAAAGACAAGATACGTTTTGACCAAAAAACCCGTGCTCGGAATAATATATTTTCTCGAGTACGGGCTTTTGTCGGTAAAAAGGAATCAAATGATTCAAGTGGGGTTTTTTATAACGTATCAATAAGATAGACCCATGCTGCGAGTTGTTTCATGCCATAAATAAACACGGACACTCAAAAAATCTGTTGGACAAGCGGATTCACATCTTTTACAACCTACACAGTCCTCGGTTCTTGGCGCGGAAGCAATTTGTTTAGCTTTACATCCGTCCCAAGGTATCATTTCCAATACATCTGTGGGGCAGGCTCGTACACATTGAGTACACCCTATACATGTATCATAAATTTTTACTGAATGTGACATTGGGTCTATAAATTCCAGTTTTGAACATAAAAAATTTTCGATCTGGTAAAGTAAAATCAGTAGTAAATGAATCATATATTTATATTGTAGACACCAGACGAATCAATGGTTTATCAAAAAAAATCTTAAGAATCAATATATTTCTAAATCTGTTCACGAGAAAGGACCAAGAGACTTTGATTTCCGCTTCAACAAATATGATCATACGAGTCACACATGTGACTTGACTTCACATTGGCCAACGGATCGTCAATATTTCAAATATTGAAATAGTAATATATTTCTATATTACTATCCATATTAGTATAAATAAAGACATAATATATATATAATATGTCTTTATCTATCGTAATATGGATAATTATGACTAATTATTCAACAAATTCGATTGATTGATACGAGTTGATTTTCTGTTACGATGGATCGACGAAACAATAGCTAGCCCAATAGCTGCTTCCGCGGCCGCAATGGCTATAACAAAGATTGAGAAAATGTCTCCTTTTAATTGGCGACTATCAAATATATCAGAAAAGGTTACGAGATTCATATTAACCGAATTTAGTATAAGCTCAAGACACATAAGTGCTCTAACCATGTTTCGACTTGTGATCAATCCATAGATACCGATAGAAAATAAATAGACACTCAAAAAAAGTACATGTTCGAACATCATTGACTAACTCCTCATCAATCTCGATTTATTTCAATATGAACACAATTCAACCGATTTGATTGACTAGAATCGAGCAATTACAGAAAAAGGGATATTGATAGTAGATTAAACTAACCCCCCCCCCCTTTTTTTTCATTTGATTTAGAATTTCTAATTCTAATAATTTTGTTAATTCTAAGTATTTATTATTGACGAGCCATAGTAATTGCACCTATCAAAGAAACTAAAAGAATTATAGAAATGAGTTCAAACGGAAGATAAAAATCCGTCGATAAATGAATTCCAATTTGTTGAATGTTACTTATAAGGTCCTGCTCTATAATCTGGTTTGATCTTGTAGTCCAAATAATTCCGTACCATGACGTATCTGGGATAGTAGTAATTAGCGAAAAAAAAATACTTGTACAAACCAGCGAAGTGATCCCATCTCCAACAGTCCAAAGATAGGAATTGTTGGAATATTCTGAACCATTCATGAACATAACAGCAAATATGATTAAGACATTTATAGCTCCCACATAAATAAGGAGCTGTGCGGCAGCTACAAAATAGGAGTTTGATGGAATATAGAATAAGGATATACAAACAAGAACCAATCCCAAGGAAAAGGCAGAATAAATTGGATTGGTAAATAATACTACCCCTAGACCTCCTAATATAAGAAATGATCCCAGAAATACTACAAGTATATCATGTATTGGTCCAGGTAAATCCATTATGTATAACAGATAAATAAGTCGAAATATTTCATGACCTTACTAAATAGTCCAGGAAAGAGAAAGGTGTTACCCTTATTTTTTTTTTCTTGTATATGATGAGTTTCTAATTGAATGAAATCTTAATATGGATTAATGTAGATATATATAGATAAAGTTATTGGCTAATCCTACTTTTTCTCTGAAAGAAAAAAGAAAAGAATAGCTGGAATTTTTGATTTCGAAATCATCACGAAAACGAAAAACATATTCTCAGTTTAAATCAAAAAGTGACTCTCAACAATCAATAGTTATTATTTGCAGTTTCGGACCAACCAAAATAAAAGAGGCTCGGATTCTTTATATCAAAAGAAAATCTTAGTAATTGGTAATCGTTCTTGAATCAAGGGGTTTCTCTTTGTCCATTTTGATTTGAGTTGAATTCATAATTGTTTGAATTGTGTAATCTCCAATTACTGACATTGGTAACCGACCCAAAGCAATTTGATTATAATTCAATTCGTGACGATCATAAGTAGAAAGTTCATATTCTTCAGTCATTGATAAACAGTTTGTTGGACAATACTCGACACAATTACCACAAAATATACAGACCCCAAAATCAATACTATAATTAAGCAATTGTTTCTTTTTAATATCTTTTTCAAATCTCCAATCAACAACGGGTAGATCTATGGGGCATACACGAACACATACTTCACAAGCAATACATTTATCAAATTCGAAGTGTATTCGACCACGGAAACGCTCTGATGTGATCGATTTTTCATAAGGATATTGAATAGTTACGGGTAAACGATTTGTATGGGATAAGGTAATTATGAAACTTTGACCAATGTACCTTGCGGCTCGTATTGTTTGTTGACCATAATTTATGAACCCGGTCACCGTGGGAAACATATTGTAAATATCCATGAATAAATTGATGTTTCTTTCTCTTGTTTGAGATAAGTTATGAATCTAAAATATCGTTATCCTATTCTGTTATTTATAGTGAAACAAGTTCGGAAGAAGTTGTCAATAATAGATTACCCAGAGAAATAGGTAAAAGAAATTTCCATCCAAGATTTAATAGCTGGTCCATTCTCATCCTAGGTAAAGTCCACCTTGCTGTGATAGGAATGAACAAAAACAAATAAGCTTTAGCTAATGTAATAAAGATACCAATGGTCATTCCAAAGACTCCATCCATTTTATTTATTCCGAAAAGTTCAGAAATGGATATGTACGGAATAGAGAAATTCCACCCACCTAAGTAAAGAACTGTTATAAATAATGAAGAAACTAATAAATTTAGGTAAGAAGCAAGGTAAAATAAAGCATATTTAATACCCGAATATTCTGTTTGATAACCTGCTACTAATTCCTCCTCTGCTTCTGGTAAATCAAAGGGTAATCTCTCACATTCTGCTAGAGAAGAAATTAGAAAAACTACAAACCCTATAGGCTGACGCCACAGATTCCACCCCCAAAAACCATATTTTGACTGTGCCTCAACTATATCAACTGTACTTGGACTGTTAGATAATCATAGTCGATAATAACATCACTGTTTGCATCGCTATTCCAAAACCGTACATGAGACCTCAGCTTCATACGGCTCCTCTATGGCCACAAATAAATGTAAGGACTTGTTCGGTATTATCACCATGGATGGTAAATAGAATAAATATACACCGGGGAGTCCCAAATTAGACCGATGAAATTCCGTCTGCTAAAATAAAAGGGCGCTTCCGAATTGATCTTATTCTTATCCATTATAGAATTTCAATTTCTCTTTGTTCGGTAATAACTTAATCCTTCAATAAAATACTCGTTATATCAATAAATATGTTCTATCAATAACTATAAAGAATTAGAAAGAATTGGGCATGAATTCAAAATTCATGATAAGAATTCTATATGTATAGATATGAATGGGGAAAAGGAATAATAAATAAAGATTTTTTTTATTATTATTATTTATTCATTTTTCTCATTCTATTTTTTTTGCATTCCATTTCTTTTGTTCCTGTTCTTCTTTCTCAGAGAAGGGGGTACTCTGAAAATAAAAATAAATAAAGAATTAATTCGTTTTTGATAGTCATTTCTTTAATCAGTGAATAGGAGCATACTCTAGATCGGAATCGCGGGGAAGTACTGCTTGGTCATTTCTACCAACTTAAAGTCCTCATTATGATTCGTTTTATCCAAAGTTTTATGCAAAAAATACTTTTTTTATACCTTACATTATCTCCATTACTAATCTTTTGTGTACCTTGGTGTTCCTAACTGTCCACTGATTTTTGATTGATCCCCGGTATGGTAATACATACAAGACAGTAATAGAAACCCCATACAGTTGATCTTTTGTACCCGCTTCAAGATATGATAATTAGTCAAAGAATCTCAATCTTGGGGTAAACAGTTTACACTGTTTATATTCTTGTACATAGGGAATGAGATTTTATCTTCTTACTGCAAATTTCTAAGCAGTTTGATTTTACTCATATAACTATCTAGTTTAACTCATCGACCCTAATGATTGATGAATAAAAAATGAAAATATCCATTCAATATATTCAACCTCTTTACTTTATTTCTAGAGAGGGGGGAAAATAATCATGTTCCAACGAATCACACGTAGAGATATTGATAACACACATAGAGTTAATGGTATTTCATAACTAATAGATTGAGCAGCAGCTCGTAGACCACCTGAAAAGGAATATTTATTATTCGATCCATATCCTGACATAAGAAGTCCAATAGGAGCAATACTTGAAATGGAGATCCATAAAAAAACACCTATACTGAGATCGGCTAAAACAAGGCGATACCCAAAAGGAATTACTAAATAACTTAGTAGAATTGATATGACCGCTATAGACGGCCCCACACTAAACAAACGAATATCTCCTCTAGATGGGAGGAGGTCTTCTTTAAAAAGTAATTTGATCCCATCTGCTAGAGCTTGAAGAATTCCCAACGGGCCGGCATATTCAGGCCCAATACGTTGTTGTATTGCTGCGGATATTTTTCTTTCTAACCACACAATTACTAGTACCCCTATTGTGATTCCCAATATAAGGGTAAAAACGGGAACAAAGATCCATATGAGTCCATAGACTTCTTTTAAGGATTCCGATCTAGAAAAAGAATTGATAGCTTGTACTTCTACTTCTGTCATATCAATTATCATTTCAACGATCAACTTCTCCCATAATGATATCTATACTACCTAGTATCGTCATGATATCAGCCAATTTCATTCTTTTAACTAGTTGAGGGAGAATTTGCAAATTGATGAAACCGGGTGGACGAATTTTCCATCTCCAGGGGAAAACACTACTATCCCCTATCAAATAAATTCCCAATTCTCCTTTTGGGGCTTCTACCCTCACATAAAGTTCTTGTTTCGACAATTCAAAATTGGGTGAAAGTTTTTTAGTAAGAAATCTATATTCAAAATTATTCCATTCGGAATTTTTTGCTCTATCAAAGCGTCGGACTTCTAAATTCTCATAGGGTCCCCCAGGAATTCCTTCTAGAGCTTGTTGAATAATTTTTATAGATTCCCTCATTTCAGCGATTCGTACTAAATAACGAGCTAGGGAATCTCCTTCTTTTTGCCATTGGACTTCCCAATCGAATTTATTGTAACACTCATAACGATCAACTTTACGAAGATCCCATTGGATTCCAGAAGCTCGTAACATCGGTCCCGATAAACCCCAATTTATTGCTTCTTCTCCACCAATAATCCCCACTCCCTCAACTCGTTTCAAAAAAATGGGATTCCGCGTAATAAGTTTTTGATATTCAACAATTTCTGTTAAAGAATAATCGCAGAAATCCAAACATTTATCTACCCAGCCATAAGGTAGATCAGCAGCGACTCCCCCGATACGGAAATAATTATGCATCATTCGCATACCTGTGGCGGCTTCGAATAGATCATATAACAATTCCCTTTCTCTGAAAATATAGAAAAATGGAGTCTGTGCCCCGATATCCGCCATAAAAGGTCCAAGCCATAACAAATGAGAAGCTATACGACTCAGTTCCAGCATAATTACTCTAATGTGACTGGCTCTTTTAGGTACTTGAACACTTTCCAATCGTTCTGGTGCATTTACTGTTATTGCTTCTGTGAACATAGTGGCTAAATAATCCCACCGTGTTACATAAGGCAAATATTGTATAATTGTTCGATTTTCCGCTATTTTTTCCATCCCTCTGTGTAAATAACCCAATATGGGTTCACAGTCAATAACATCTTCACCATCGAGAGTAACGATTAGTCGAAGAACACCGTGCATTGATGGGTGGTGAGGACCCATATTAACTATCATGAGATCTTTTCTTGTAGCCGGTACAGTCATATCTTTTCTTCCTTAATTCATTATTCCATGAATTTATCAAAATGAGGTTCATAAAAATGAAAAATCTAATAATTACTATTAACTAAAGAAAAAAAATTCAAACCAATCCAATCTTCAAATTAACGAGTTTTTGACTCCCGAATACCCAACTGACCAATTAATTTCTTATAACGTACTCTATTTTTCTTTAACAAATAATCCAGAAGCCGTTGACGTTTTCCCAGAATTTTTCGTAGACCCCTTTGCGATAAAAAATCTCTTTTATGTAATTCCAAATGTGAAGTAAGTCTCCGTATCTTATCGGTGAAACTGAATACTTGAAATTCAACAGATCCGCAATTTTTTTCTTTTTCTTGTGGAATAGCTGAGATGAATGAATTTTTGACCATAAAAAACAAAATTTTTCTATTTTTTTCTTTTTTTTCCGTGAATTTTACCGATCAGTAAAAATAATAATTATTATTATACCAGTTATTTTAATCTAGTACACAAAAATTTTGATTTCTTCATATATACTCCTTTATTTATTTTATCCAAATCAAATTGCAAATTTGATTTGGATAGAAAGGAATGATACATTTATGCATTCACGAAATTAAATTGATACGTAATTAAATCGGTATTATGTACCAGAATGTAACATAGCGTAGGCGTATCGTATATCTTTCGGCTTTTATCTACCGAATATGCCATGCCATGCGATATATAGGAAATATACTATTAACTAGTTCTGGATCGTGGATACATATGTATTCTTGACATACTGAAATGACTGCCATTATTGGTATCAAACCAATAACGGTTCATACAAGCTAAATCCTCTAATCGATAGTTGGGCCAAAAAAACAATTTGAATTTAATGAATTTATTTGTATCTGTATTAAGATGCTTTTCTTCGTTCAAAAATTGTCCACAGTTTTTTATGTTGTTTTGATTGCAAAATATTGGATTTCTATCCACAACATTCCAATTCCGGAAATTGAAACAAATTAGAATTCTCAATTCTCTACGACGTCTTGGAGATAGAATATTTTCAGGAACGAGGAAATCGTAATGATTTTTGTTTCTATTCACAAGCATATTGCTGTGTCGTACAACGAATCCATCAAAATTCTTTTTATCAACATATCTATTTTTTATTATGCATTTTCCATTAGTTTGGTGCTTATTCTTATCGACCAATGAAATACCTATGGTTTGATATATAATATACTTTCCATCCCTTTTCATAGATAGACGAATTGGTTCGATAATAAATATTCCCCCTTTTATCAATTCTGTAAGAGTTAGATCTTTCTGAATCAACATTACATCCAGATGCATCTCTCCTCTTTGAATTGAGGATATAGCAATTTCCCTCGGATCCATCAGTCTAAGCAGAAGACAATATACCTTGATATTATTGATCATTCTTTGATTCAAGGGATCATCCCATCTTAATTGAAAAAGGAAATATTTTTTCAGGAAGAAATCTAGTTCTGCTTCTTTCTTGCTCTTAGATTGTTTTTTCTTTCTACCCTTTTTAATGTCTGTTCCCGTGTAATCTTCTTCAATATCTTTCTTTTTGTTTTGTTTTCGTAGATTTGATACAAGATCTCCTTGGTCTTGTTGTTCGTTTTTTTTTTGTTTGGAATTTTCTAATTCAAGATTTTCTTTTTGATTAGCTAATATAGGAAGATTTTTTTTTTGATTTACGTCGATCTTTTCACTTTGACTAATATTTTCATTTCTATGAAAATCAAAAATAAGTAATTTGATTGGTATGATCCACGGTTTAATCTTATACGCACCAAAAAGTAGCACAAATTCTGGGAAAAACCAAGGTTCTAGATTTGAAATGGTACGATATAACCTTTCTTGATTCATTCCCATCCAATCAAAAAAGTATTTTTTTTGATTGGATAGGTTGATTTTGTGATGAGTCGTAAAAGAAAAAAGATCCTTTTTTTCAATTTTCTGAGAATTTTTAATTTCAGTTTTAGCATTTTTATGAATCTTGTTGTCAATATGCGTATTGGTCCAGGTCTCAATATCGATATTTTTTCTAAAACAAAAATGGAGAATTCTACAATCAAAAAATTTTCTATCCAGATTTTTGTCCGTATCAACAATAGATCTTTTTTCTAGATAATCATTAATAGCTATACTTATCAATCCATAAAACGATTCGGGTTTCAATGTATTGAAATTGAAATTATATGAAATTTTTTGGTCCTCTACTTGTAATGTTGATCCATAAATATATGAGTCTTTCCTATACCCATAATTATAAATATATGAGTCTTTCCTATACCCATAATTTATATATTTGTATGATAAAAGATCATATACGTAATGTTTTTTCAATTTTTCTTTTTGACTCATCAATGAATCCATTGCATAGTCATTTTGTTTCATGTAATGAATTAATGGGTCTTTTTCTTTTTTATATAAATCCAATTTCGTTGAGTCTTTCCTTTGAATCCTACGACGTTGATTGACTCTATTTCGCCATTTTTTCGATACTAAGTGAGACCACTTGGTCTGAGATAAATTGTATTGATAATGCCCCCTTAACCAACTTTTCCATTTATTCATTTCAGACTTATGAATTTTCTTATGCCTTGATTTGGAATCAAATATTCCTCGTGTTGTACAATAATCCTTGATTATATCCCTAAGAAAAGGATAGGTGCTGTGATATTGAAGTACGGATCTCAAGTGATACTTGTTAAGTAATTGGTTTTGTGCTAATTTGTAAAATACATATGCTTGAGACAAAGAAGATAAGTCACAATAAATATTAGTATTAGAAAAAGACTTTTTTATAGCCAAAATAAAGTTCATTGTATTTTGATTTGTTTTCTCAATTCCGTCTTGATTTGTTTCATCGTCGTAAATGGATTTATTGATAATTTTTTTTGTTGATTCAAAGAAAAGTTGTGCATTGATCCTGGGAATCTTAATGGTACATAGTAATATATCTATGTATATTTTTTCAATGAAGGATTTCATAAAATAATGTGATTTACGTATTAATCGGATATTTTTTCTTTTGAATATTTGCCAAATATCTTTCTGTGATTCCGATCTTTTATCATCACAAGTTCGAACTATTTTTTTCTTGTCTTTTGTAATTCCTTCTATTTGGGTCCTAATTGTGATTGTCTTATTAGCAAGATCTTTCATTTTTGTTTCTATGAGTGAATAATTTTCATTTACCCAATTCGTGGGTCGGATTCGAACGGTCGATTCGCGGATAATCTTATTATTTATATTTATTTTGGAATCTTTTCCGTTTTCATTCGGTTCATATACTTTCACCTTCCTCAATTTCAATAAAATGGGGTTTACTTTTTCAAGTTCTTTCATTATTAGGTTTATAACTAGAACTATTTTGATGACCCATCTTGTTTTTTCTTTTGAAACTTTTAGAAATCTTTTTCTTCTTTCTTTGAAAATCTTTATAACCTGAAAAAATTGCTTTTTCGCTTTTCTCATTTTTTTTTCGAATTCTTTAAAAATAGGTTCAAAAAAAGAAGGTCGTTTTCGGGGAGACCCAAAAGGTAGTTCCGCTTCCCTTCCCCAGATTGTTAAAAAACAAAAATTTTCTTTTTTTTCTTTTTTACTCATTTGATGATCTCTATGATGAGATCGTACTTTAGATCTTCGCCAAGGTTTCAGACAGAAAGGAAATAGAATCTTTATCTGAATACCGTCTGTTAACCAATTTTGGGGAAATTCTGTTTCTGATAATTGAACACCATTATAGGTACATTTAACATGCATTTCTCTATTCCATTCCTTCAAATCCTCGTACCATTCGGGGAATTGCAATAATAACATACGGCCAATATTTTTAGCTATTATCAATAAGGGTAATATAACGTATTTTCTAAGAAAAGATTGGGTTATTAACATTGAACCTCTTATTGCTTGAGTAAATATAAAAGTATCCCAAGCTTCTGATATTGCTATTCGTTCATTTTCTTCTTCTTTCTCTTCGTTTGTTTTCTCATTTTCTTTTGTCTCTTCCTCCTCAAAATAAGAAATTTGTAATTCTGGGTTTTTACCTACCCAATTCTTAAAA